AAATGGACATACTGAAATCCTACTTAGAAAATTTGGGGGTTTTGGGTTGTTTTTTGGTATTGAGATTTTAGTCATTTTTTTTTTCTACTACTAAAATTTAAGCTGTATTTAGGGGATTACCAGAATGGATGAGAGGCCTGAATGATGAGTTCCTTGTTTTTGGGGTTTGGCAAGGGTGAGCATTCAGATGGGGGGAAGGGGGGGTTTGGCCAAGACAGTTGTGTACTCTGTTATGTCCGAAAACGACATGGATAATTAGTCTTGAGGCTTGATAGGTGGAAAAAGCGACTGCATGATTAGTACTGCTTAGTATTATGTCCCGGGGCCATTAATTAATATGTTGTTAGGGGTTATATGGGGATGAATGATACTTGAATGAGAAGTCCAGCTAGACTATAAGTTGACCTTCATGCCTTGACGGCTATGCTGAGTCACAGCATCCCGAAAATTAAAAAATACCAACTGCCCGAGACCACAGTTATGTTGGGCATGGGCTGATTAGGCCCGTACCATCGAGATGTCTTATTTAAGGGGAACGTATGGACGATAAAACATTAATATGGCCCTGAGGTAAGAACCAGATGCCTGGTAAAGTTTCAGGGCGAGAAACATAATATGCCCTGAGGTAAGAACCAGATGCCTGGTAAAGTTTCACATTAGTCACCCCCAAGTTAAAATGGGCCCGGAGCGAGAAGAGGGGCACTGGTGGGCGGGTTGTTGGTTTCACGGAGGATGGTAGATTAATAGACCAAATGGGGGCAGGGATAGTCGTGTGGACGAGAAGGGTTTATGACTTAATGGTGTTAGTAAGATAACACAGAGATGTCTTATAAGCATTAATATATTAGTTGATGATGATAGACATGTTGAAGTAGTTATTATGTTGATGAAGGATTTAATGTCTAGGGGAATTGATAGGTAATACATGCTTATATGCTTGGGGAATATAATTTAATGTACGATATACATAAATGTATTATGTACTAAATAAATTTATGTACAGGAAGTAGTTTAAATAGAATATCAGCTTTGGGTGCTGACGGTGGGGGAGTAGTCCTTCCTTCTTGATATCCTGAGAAAATTGGCTTTCATTTCTGGTTTACAAGACCAGTGTAATGTTTATACTATCAGGACAATTAATTCAGGTCTAGGATGTCATTTTCGATTATGCCTGCGATTGGTATGAAAATGACGATAATAGCGAAATAGGCGATTGAGGCGATTTGGCCAATAATAATGAATGGGTATTCAACTGGTTGGCCACCGATTCATGTGAGGATAAATAGGTCGGCTACAAGGATTCAGTATATTGTCTGTGTGATTGGTCGGAAGGTCAGTCCTCGTTGTTTTGAGGTGTGAAGGTGTGGTATGATGGCTAGGATTAGGATTGAGAGGATTAGGGCTAGAACGCCTCCTAGTTTGTTGGGGATGGAGCGTAGAATGGCGTAGGCGAAAAGGAAATATCATTCTGGTTTAATGTGTGGTGGAGTGTTGAGTGGATTTGCTGGGGTGTAATTATCTGGGTCTCCGAGAATATCTGGGAAAAATAAAACCAAAATTATGAGAGCTATTAATAGAATAAGGACTCCTAAGAAGTCTTTAACTGTGTAGTAAGGGTGAAATGGGATTTTGTCTGCGTCCGAGTTTAGGCCTGATGGGTTGTTAGATCCTGTTTCGTGGAGGAACAGGAGGTGCACTAGGACAAGGGCTGTGATGATGAATGGTAGGATAAAGTGGAATGCAAAGAATCGTGTAAGGGTGGCTTTGTCTACTGAGAACCCTCCTCAGATTCATTCTACTAGGGTGGTGCCGATGTAGGGGATGGCTGATAATAGGTTTGTAATTACTGTAGCCCCTCAGAAGGATATTTGTCCTCATGGTAGTACGTAGCCTATAAATGCTGTCGCTATTACGGCGAATAATAGGATAATACCCATGTTTCAGGTTTCAATTATATTGTAGGAGCCATAGTAAACACCTCGTCCTACGTGGAGGAAGAGACAAATGAAGAATATGGAGGCTCCGTTTGCATGTAGGTAGCGGATAAGTCAGCCGTAGTTTACGTCTCGACAGATGTGGGTGACTGATGAGAATGCTGTTGATGTGTCTGATGTGTAGTGTATGGCTAGGAAAAGGCCTGTGAGGATTTGGATAATTAAGCATAGGCCTAGTAGGGAACCGAAGTTTCATCATGATGAGATGTTTGATGGGGCGGGCAGGTCAATGAATGAGTGGTTAATGATTTTGATTAGTGGGTGTTTTTTCCGGATGATTGTCATTAGGTGTTTCTATAGTTGAATAACAACGATGATTTTTCATGTCATTGGTCATAGTTGAAGTCTATGTAGAAATTATGACAGAATTAATTTATTTTCTAAGCTTGTTGATTTGTACGGGTTGTTTAGGCACTTCTTTGAAGCCTTCGCCTATTTATGGTGGGTTGTGTTTAATTATCAGTGGGTGTTCGGGTTGTTTAGCGGTGTTGGGGTTTGGTGGGTCTTTTTTAGGGTTGATGGTGTTTTTAATTTATTTAGGTGGGATGTTGGTTGTGTTTGGTTATACTACTGCTATATCTGCGGAGGAGTATCCTGAGACGTGGGTTTCTAGTTGATTGGTGTTGGGGATCTTGGTGATGAGCATTTTTATGGAGATAGGAATGTTGTTTGTTACTAATTATTATGAAGGTATGGAGGTGGTGATGGAGTTTAACAGTTTGGGCGGGTGAGCTGTTTATGATGGGGATGAGTTGGGGTTAATAGGTGAGGGGGGTGCTGGTGTGGCTGCTTTATATAGTTGCTCTGCATGACTGATGGTTGTGTCTGGCTGAACTTTATTTATAGGGGTGTTTATCATTATTGAGATTACTCGTGGGAACTAAGTAATTAATATGATTGGGATGAGTAGGAGTGTGATAAGGAAGAGAGGAAGTATAGTTTGACTAGACCTTTTTGGTTGCTAAGGGTAGAAGAGGTGATTATATGTATTGTGGAAGTGATTTTTGGGATGGCTTTTTCTAGTCAGATTAGGTCTAGGAGGGTTAGGGCTGTTTTAAAGCTTGTGTTTAGTGTTTTTAAGGGAAGTAGGCGGTGGATGATTGTTGGGAAGTAGCCTAGTGAGGTCGAGAATGAGTTAGTGGGTGAAGGTTTTGTTGGTGAGAGGTTGTTGGTTAGGTTGTTTAGGTCTAGTGCAATTGCAAACCCGGCGACAGTTACTATAAGTGCTATGGTTTTTAGATATCATGGTATGGTTATTACTTGGATTGTTGTGGGTGGGATGTTGTACGTGATGAAAAACCCTGCTAGGATGCTTCCTAGTGCTAGTCGTTTGATTGGGTTAACTAGTAGTGGGTTGTTTTCGTTTATAATGATTGTAGAGGGGAAGCGGGGTTTGGATATTAGGACGAAGTAGATGATCCGTATGCTGTAAATGGCTGTTATTGAGGTGGCTACTAGTGTAATTAGGAGGGCTCAGGCGTTGGTGTAACAGGTGTTGGCGGCTTCAATGATTAGGTCTTTTGAGTAGAAGCCTGTAAGGAATGGGGTTCCAGTCAGAGCTAGGCTTCCGATGGTTAGGCATGAGGATGTGAATGGTATGGCTTTTGCTAGGCCTCCTATTTTTCGAATGTCTTGTTCGTCGTTTAGGCTGTGGATAATTGATCCGGAGCATATGAATAGCATAGCCTTGAAGAAAGCGTGTGTGCAAATGTGCAGGAAAGCTAGATATGGTTGGTTAATACCTAGGGTTACTATTATGAGGCCTAGCTGACTTGATGTTGAAAATGCTACAATTTTTTTGATGTCGTTTTGTGTCAGGGCGCAGATTGCTGTGAATAGGGTGGTGATTGCACCTAAGCATAGTATAATTGTTATAATAGTGCTGTTGTTGGAAATAAGAGGATGGAAGCGAATTAATAGGAAAACCCCTGCTACGACTATAGTGCTTGAGTGTAGTAGTGCGGATACTGGGGTTGGGCCTTCTATGGCTGATGGGAGTCATGGGTGGAGACCGAATTGGGCTGATTTGCCTGTAGCGGCGATGACTAGTCCTGCGAGGGGGATAATGTCTGGTTTATCTATAATAAAGATTTGTTGAAGGTCTCATGAGTTGGTTTTTGTACAGAATCAGGCTATGGCTAGAATAAAGCCGATGTCTCCAATACGGTTATATAGGATGGCCTGCAGGGCTGCTGTGTTTGCATCAGATCGACCATACCATCATCCGATTAGTAGAAATGACATAATTCCTACGCCTTCCCACCCGATGAACAGTTGGAATAAGTTGTTGGCGGAGGTTAAAATTACTATGGTGATTAGGAATAGGAGTAGGTATTTAATGAATCGATCTAGGTTGGGATCAGAGTGTATGTATCATATAGAGAATTCTATGATTGACCATGTTACGAATAGGGCTACTGGTAGAAAAATAATAGAGAAGAAGTCGAACTTTAGGCTTAGGGACAGTTTTATGGATCCGATGGTGATTCAGTGTCAGTTGGTAATTATAATTTCTGCGCCAGTGTTGAAGAATGAGGATAGTGGAATTAGGCTAATAAAGAATGCGTATTTGATACATAGGTTTACGTAATTGGGGAAGTTAATTCGTTTTGTTAAGTTTGTAAAAGAGATGACCATTGGGAATAGTAGGAGTATAAAGATCAATAGAATTGAGGATGTGATTGTGTTTATTACTTTCATTTGGAGTTGCACCAAGTTTTTGGTTCCTAAGACCAACGGATTACTTCTATCCTATAAAAGTAAGAAAGCCGTACGTTTAGGCACGGTGGCATGAGTTAGCAGTTCTTGCATACTTTCTTGGTAAATAAGGAGGTTTATATCCTATCTTCAGATTCACAGTCTGGTGTTTTTATTAAACTATATTGACAAATTGTAAGATATTGTAAGTCCTATAATTAATTTGGGGTTAATTGATAATAGGGCAAGAGGGAGGATATGGAGGGTTATGAGTGTTGATTCTCGTGTGTGGGAGGGGTGCAGATTATTTATGTGGCTTGTTAATTTACCTCGTTGTGTGGTTACAATTATGTAGATTGAATACAGTGAAGTGATTAAGATGTTAGTCCCTAGGAGGATAATTGATATGTTGGATCAGGAGAATAGTGAGATTGTAATTATTAGTTCTCCAATTAGGTTGATTGTAGGAGGCAGGGCGAGGTTGGCTAGGCTTGCTATGATTCATCAGGTGGCCATTAGGGGGAAGATTATTTGTAGTCCTCGGGCTATAATTATTGTTCGGCTGTGAATTCGTTCGTAGTTTGTGTTAGCTAGGCAGAATAGTATGGATGATGTGAGTCCATGTGCGATTATAAGTGCTGTGGCTCCCATGAAGCTTCATGGTGTTTGAATTATAATGGCTGCGATGACTAGTGCTATATGGCTTACTGATGAGTAGGCGATGAGCGATTTTAGGTCTGTTTGTCGAAGGCAAATAGAGCTGGTTATGATTATACCTCATAGTGATAATAGAATAAATGGGTATGCTATGGATTTGGTTACTGGGTCTAGGACCATGGAGATACGTATTATGCCATATCCCCCTAATTTTAGTAGAATAGCGGCTAGAATCATGGATCCGGCGATTGGTGCTTCTACATGGGCTTTTGGCAGTCATAGGTGGACTCCGTATAAAGGTATTTTAATTATAAAGGCTATTATACATGCTAACCATAGGATGTTGTTGGACCATGTTTGGTTGATTGGCGAGCAGGTTAATGATATGAGGATAAAGTTTAATGTTCCTGTTGAGTTTTGGATAAAGATTAGGGCGATTAATAGTGGAATGGATCCAATTAGGGTGTAGAATAGGAAGTAGATCCCTGCGTTTAGTCGTTCTGTTTGGTTCCCTCATCGTGTAATGATAATTAGGGTTGGGATTAGGGTGGCTTCGAATAATACGTAGAACATGATAAGTTCGTTTGCAGAGAATGTCATAATAAGAAGAATTTGGAGGCTTACTAGCAGGGAAATATATAGTTTTTTGTTATATTCGTGTTCTTTTTTGATATGATTTTGGCTGGCTAGGAGCATAAGTGGTAGTAATCAGGTTGTTAGGACTAGGAGGGGGGCGGATAGGGGGTCTGCGGAGAATATAGTGGAGAAGTTTAGGCTGCTCTCGTTGTATTGCCATAGTAGGCTAATAGAGATTAGGTTAATTAGGAGGCTGTAGGACGTTACGTTGATTCATACTTTTTTGTTGTTGGAGAGTCAGGTTAGGGGTAGTAATATGAGCGATGGTATGATGATTTTTAGCATTAGCATTGTAATAAGTTTAGGTTTTGTACGAAGTCAGAGCCGTAAGTGTTTGAGATTTTTGCTAGTAGGGCTAGGCCCACGGCTGCCTCGCAGGCTGCGAATACTAGGATGACAATAGGAATTGGGAATATAATTATTGAATGAGTGTTTAGGGGTGTGATAGTAGCTAGGATAAATAGGGAGAGTATTATTCCCTCTAGGCACAGGAGGGTGGATATTAGGTGTGATCGGAATATGAGGGTCCCTAGGAATGAGAAGATAAAAGCTAAGGTGATATTGAGTACTGCAGGTGTCATTTTTGGTAATTATGATGTATATCATAATCTAATGAGTCGAAATCATTAATTTTAATTAAACTAATTACCAGTTATTCTGTTCATTCTAGGCCTTTTTGTGTTCATTCGTAGGCTAGGCCTAGGGCTAGGATTGTAATTAGGATAAATGCTATGATGGTTGGTAGGCTTATATTGGGGTATTGTATAGCTCATGGGAGGGGTAGGAGGAGGGCAATTTCGAGGTCAAATAGTAGGAAAGTGATGGCAACTAAGAAGAATTTCATTGAGAAAGGTAGTCGGGCTGAGCTTATCGGGTCAAACCCGCATTCGTATGGGTTAGCTTTTTCTGTATACGTGTTTAAGTGGGGTAGTCAAAAGGCCACGGAAATTAGGATTATGGAGAGGGTTATATTGATCAATAAGACAAGTATTATGTTAATTACTTTCTTCTAGAGTACTACTAGAACTAACTGATTGGAAGTCAGATGTACTGATTATACTAAGAAAGTACGATCCTCATCAATAGATAGAGACATATAGGAATAATCAGACTACGTCTACGAAGTGTCAGTATCATGCTGCTGCTTCAAAGCCGAAGTGATGTTTCGATGTGAAGTGGAATTTTAGTTGTCGAAGAAGGCAGATGATAAGGAAAGTGGAGCCAATAATTACGTGTAGGCCATGGAAGCCTGTTGCCATAAAGAATGTGGAGCCATAGATGCCGTCTGAGATGGAGAAGGAGGTTTCGAAGTATTCTGAGGCTTGTAAGATAGTGAAATAGACTCCTAGTAGAATTGTAATAAATAGGGCCTGATTTATGTTGTTGCGTTTACCTTCTATTAGGCTATGGTGGGCTCAGGTGATGGAGACCCCTGATGCTAGGAGGACGGACGTATTTAAAAGAGGGACTTCTAGTGGGTTAAGAGGTGTGATTCCTGTTGGTGGCCAGCATCCCCCTAGGTCGTGTGTTGGGACCAGGCTTGAGTGGTAGAAGGCTCAGAAGAATCCGGCAAAGAAGAAGACTTCGGAGACGATAAATAGGATTATTCCGTAGCGTAGGCCTTTTTGTACGACTGGGGTGTGGTGGCCTTGGTAAGTCCCCTCTCGGATTACATCACGTCATCATTGGTATATGGTTAGGGTGTTGGCTAGTAGGCCTAGCGATAGGAGAGTGGTTGAGTTGTAGTGGAATCACATTACTAAGCCCGAAGTTAGTAGGAGGGCGGAAAGGGCTCCTGTGAGTGGTCATGGACTGGGGTTGACTATGTGAAATGCGTGTGTTTGGTGGGTCATTAGGTGTTGTCATGTAGGTAGAGGCTCACTAGGAGTGTGAATACGTAGGCTTGAATGAGGGCTACGGCGAACTCTAGAATGGTGAGGAGAGCTAGAATAATAAATGTAATTGTAGCTGTTGGAGGGCTGATGCTTGTGAGAACCAGTGTGGCGCCTCCAATGAGGTGAATTAGTAGATGTCCTGCAGTGATGTTGGCTGTTAAACGGACTGCTAGGGCCATAGGTTGGATGAATAAGCTAATGGTTTCGATAATAATAAGTATAGGAATAAGGGAAATAGGGGTACCTTGTGGTAAGAAGTGGGCTAATGAAGCTTTTAGCTTGTGTCGGAACCCTAAGATTACAGCCCCGGCTCACAGGGGAATTGCCATTCCTAGATTTGTGGATAGTTGTGTTGTTGGGGTGAATGTATGTGGTAGAAGGCCTAGTAGGTTGGTGGACCCAATAAATATAATCAGGGATACTAGTATAAGTGATCATGTACGTCCTTTAGGTGAGTGAATTAGCATTATTTGTTTAATAATGAGTTTGGCCAATCATTGTTGGAATGAGTGGAATCGGTTGGGGATCAGCCGTTTGGATGATGTTAAGAGTATTGATGGGAGTATGATGATTAGGATAACAATAGGCAAGCCTATTATTGTTGGGGTAATGAAAGAGGCGAATAGATTTTCGTTCATTTTGATTCTCAAGGGTTATTTGTTTTTATAAGTTCAATAGATTTTACTGAGGGTGTTTGTGGGAAATTGTATAGTGAGACTTTTAGTTGTATAAGGATAAAAAGTGTAATTGTAGTTGATAGGACGGTGATAAATCATGTGGATGTGTCCAGTTGTGGCATTCACTACGGAGACTGGATGTCCCTATCTTTAACTTAAAAGGTTAACGCTCTAAGCTTCGCAATGTTGTTAGATTATTGATAGAGATCAGTCTTCGAAGGTTTTTAAGGGGACTATTTCTAGGACGATTGGCATAAAGCTATGATTAGATCCGCAGATTTCTGAGCATTGTCCGTAGAATAAGCCTGGGCGATTTGATGAAATGGTTGCTTGGTTTAGACGTCCTGGGATGGCGTCGGTTTTAAGGCCTAGGGAAGGCACAGCTCATGAGTGGAGGACGTCTTCGGATGAAATTAGTATTCGAATTGGTAGTTCTATGGGTAGAACAACTCGGTTGTCTACTTCTAGGAGTCGAAGTTCCCCTGGCTTAAGGTCGGAGGTTGGTACTATATAGGAGTCGAAGCAGAGATCTTCGTAGTCAGTATATTCGTAGCTTCAGTATCACTGGTGTCCTATGGTTTTCACGGTGAGAGCTGGGTTATTAATCTCGTCTATTATGTAAAGGATTCGTAGGGATGGGAGGGCAATTAGGATCAGAATGACGGCAGGCAGGATGGTTCAAATGGTCTCTACTTCCTGAGCGTCTATGGTGCTAGTGTGAGTTAGTTTTGTTGTTAGTATTAGTGTGATGATATATAGTACTAGAGAGCTGATGAGGAACACGATTATGAGTGTGTGGTCGTGGAAGTTTATTAGTTCTTCTATAATGGGAGAGGAAGCATCTTGTAAGCCTAGTTGGAATGGGTAAGCCATATAAGATATATAGAGGTTAATCTATGACTTAACTCTGACAAAGTTATGTAATTTGTTTACTAATATCTCATTGAGAAAGACATAAAGGTTATGGTGCTGGCTTGAAACCAGTTTTAGGGGGTTCGAATCCTTCCTTTCTTATTTAACTTTTACGAAAGTAGGCTCTTCAAATGTGTGGTATGGGGGTGGGCAGCCGTGAAGTCATTCTAGGTTTGTGGCCGTGTGTTCTACGTGAAGTACTTCTCGTTTGGAAGCGAAAGCCTCTCAGATTATGAAGACTATAATTAGGACTGCTGTAAGTGAAATAAATGACCCCATGGATGAAACTGTATTTCATGTGGTATAGGCGTCTGGGTAGTCGGAGTATCGTCGTGGTATGCCTGATAGACCTAGGAAGTGTTGAGGGAAGAATGTTATGTTGACTCCTACGAATATAATAGCGAAGTGGGTTTTAGCTCATATGTCGTCTAGTGTATAGCCTGTGAATAGTGGGAATCAATGAACGAACCCAGCCATGATAGCGAACACAGCGCCTATTGATAAAACATAGTGGAAGTGTGCTACTACATAGTATGTGTCGTGTAGGACGATGTCTAGGGAGGAGTTGGACAGTACAATTCCTGTGAGCCCGCCTACTGTGAATAGGAAAATAAAGCCTAGGGCTCATAATATAGCAGGTGATCATTTGATATTGCCCCCATGGAGAGTTGCCAGTCAGCTAAACACTTTAACTCCTGTTGGAATGGCAATAATTATTGTGGCTGATGTGAAGTAGGCCCGAGTGTCTACGTCTAAGCCCACTGTGAATATGTGGTGGGCTCATACAATGAAGCCTAAAAAGCCAATGGACATCATGGCTCACACCATTCCTATATAGCCAAAGGGTTCTTTTTTGCCAGAGTAATAGGTGACGATATGAGAAATGATACCAAAGCCTGGTAGAATAAGGATGTATACTTCTGGGTGTCCGAAAAATCAGAATAAGTGTTGGTACAGGATGGGGTCGCCGCCTCCGGCTGGGTCAAAGAAGGTGGTGTTTAGGTTTCGATCGGTGAGAAGCATTGTAATGCCTGCGGCTAATACTGGGAGAGAGAGGAGAAGGAGCACGGCTGTAATTAGGACTGATCACACAAACAATGGGGTTTGGTATTGTGTCATGGCTGGTGGTTTTATATTGATGATTGTAGTAATGAAATTAATAGCGCCTAGAATTGATGAAACACCTGCTAGGTGGAGGGAGAAGATAGTTAGGTCTACGGATGCTCCTGCGTGGGCTAAATTGCCGGCTAGTGGTGGGTATACAGTTCATCCTGTTCCAGCTCCTGCTTCTACTATGGATGATGCTAGGAGTAGAAGGAATGATGACGGGGGTAGAAGTCAGAAGCTTATGTTATTTATTCGTGGGAACGCTATGTCAGGAGCTCCAATTATAAGAGGGACTAATCAGTTACCAAACCCACCGATTATTATTGGCATTACTATGAAGAAAATTATGACAAAGGCGTGGGCTGTAACAATTACATTATAAATTTGGTCATCACCTAATAGGGCGCCTGGTTGTCCAAGTTCTGCTCGAATTAGGATGCTAAGGGCTGTCCCTACTATACCTGCTCAGGCTCCAAATAGTAAATATAAGGTCCCGATGTCTTTGTGATTGGTAGAGAATAATCAGCGATTAATGAACATAGGTAAAATGGCTGAGTAAAGCATTAGACTGTAAATCTAAGCACAGAGGATAAGGCCTCTTTTTACCAAGCTTTAAGGTGATAATCACATCGAATTGCAAATTCGAAGGTGTAGAGAATAGACTCTACTAAGGCTTCTCCCGCCCCCTTTCTGATAGGCGGGAGAAGTAGATTGAAGCCAGTTTAGGGTGTTTAGCTGTTAACTAAAAATTTATAGGTTTGAGTCCTATCAATCTAGTCAAGGATTTAGCTTAATTAAAGCAATTGATTTGCACTCATTAGATGTAAGATGGAGTCTTGCAATCCTTAATCAGAAGTTAAACTTTGTAGGTTTGCTTAGGGCTTTGAAGGCTCTTGGACTAGGTATCCTAAACTTCTGCCTATAAGAGCAGGGGGGATAGGGGTAGTATTATGGTGCTTAAGATTATTAGGGGTGCTAAGATGTTGTTAGTTTTGGTGTAGTTGTGATGAATGTATATTTTTGAGTTGTTGTTTGTTGGGAATGTGGTTAGGGATGTTGAGTAAATCAGTCGAGTGTAAAAGAAGAGGTTGATCAAGGCTGTTATTGCTATTAGTGTGGCCAGGATAAGGTTGTTGTTTTTTAGTAGCTCTGTGATGATAGCTCATTTTGGTAAGAATCCTGTAAGTGGTGGAAGGCCTCCTGTTGACAGTAGAATTAATGAGATTATGGGGAGTGCTATTGGCATTTTATTTCATATGAGTGACATGGTGTTAATGGATGTGAATGAGTGTGCGTGAAAGATTATGAATATAGGAGCTGTTATGAGGATATAAATTAGAAGGTTGAGTAGTGTGAGTGAGGGGTTGTATGATAGGATAGAGATTATTCAGCCTATGTGGGCGATGGATGAGTAGGCCATGATTTTTCGTACTTGTGTTTGATTTAGTCCGTTTCATGCCCCGATTAGGACTGAGACGATGGCTGATAAGATTAGTATTTTGGGGTTTATTAGTTGGTAGAATTGATACAGGATGGTTAGAGGGGCTACTTTTTGTCATGTTAGTAGGATCAAGCCTACTTTTAGTTTAATTCCTTGAGTGACTTCAGGTAGTCATGAGTGGAATGGGGCCAGTCCTAGCTTGATTGCTAGGGAGATGAAGGTAGCCGTTATAATAATATTGCTAGTTTCGGGTTGAAATATTCATAGGCCCAGTTGCTTGAAGTTCATGATGATGGAGAGGAGAAGGATTATTGAGGCGGTTGCCTGGGTAAGGAAGTATTTTGTAGCTGCTTCTGTGGAGCGTGGGTTGGAGTTGCTAATTATTAGGGGAATTAGGGCTAATAGGTTTATTTCTAGTCCAACCCATATAATAAATAGGTTGGAGCTAAGTATAGTGATTATGGGTCCTATTAAGATTGTGAAGTAGATGATTGCAAGTGTGATTGGGTTAATTAGCACGGGAAGGGTTTAAACCAACATTTTCGGGGTATGGGCCCGATAGCTTTATTAGCTGACCTTACTTAGAACGGGGTGTAATGGGTAGCACGGAGAACTTTGGATTCTCAGGTATAGGTTCGATTCCTATTGTTCTAGAAATAAGAGGGTTTAAACCTCTATTATTTACTCTATCAAAGTAACTCTTTTTTCAGACATATTTCTAGGCGTAGGGTGGGATGCTTGCTATAAAGATTGGGATTGAGATGTGTCATATGCAGAAGGCTAGTGTTAGGGGAAGAAAATTTTTTCATAGTAGGTGCATTAGTTGGTCGTATCGGAATCGGGGGTAGGAGGCTCGGATTCATAAGAATAGCGTGGTTAGGATTAGGGTTTTTAGTATGAAGTTAGTGGTGTAAAGTTCGGGGTTGTATGAGTTATGGAATGGGCCTATAAATACGATTGTTGATAGGGCGTTTATAAGAATAATGTTTATGTATTCAGCTATAAAGAATAGTGCGAATGGTCCGGCGGCATATTCGACGTTGAAGCCTGAGACTAGTTCTGACTCCCCTTCTGTTAGGTCGAATGGGGCTCGGTTTGTTTCTGCTAGGGTTGAGATGAATCATATTATGGCTATGGGTCAGGCTGGGACTAGGAGTCATAGTTGCTCTTGGGTATAAATGAGTGTTTGGATGGAAAAAGAGCCATTTATTAGAAGTACGGATAGCAGGATGATTGCTATTGTTACTTCATATGAGATTGTTTGTGCTACTGCTCGGAGAGCCCCAAATATGGAGTATTTGGAGTTTGATGCTCAGCCTGACCATAGGATTGAGTATACTGAGAGACTTGATGTGGCTAGGATAAATAGGATTCCTAAGTTCAGGTTTACCAGTGGGTGTGGCATAGGGAGTGGGATTCATAGGCTGAGGGCCAAGGTGAGGGATAGAGTGGGGGCAATAATGAATAGGGTTGTCGAGGTGGCTAGGGGACGTAGTGGTTCTTTAATGAATAGTTTTATTGCGTCTGCAAATGGTTGGAGGATACCGTATGGCCCTACGATATTAGGCCCTTTTCGTAGTTGTATGTAGCCTAAGATTTTTCGTTCCACTAAGGTTAGGAAAGCTATGGCAATTAGTACTGGTACTAGAAGAGTTAAGATATTAATGAAGTACACTATTAGGGAGAGGATTTGAACCTCTGGGGACAAGGTTTTAAGTCTTACGCAATTTCCTGGCTCTGCCACCCTAATTGGGCCCTTGTCTAGGGCATTAGTTTTACAAGCTTATTAAATTAAGATAAGTTCATATATTAGCTTTGAGGCTCTTTGTTTAAGGAGGCCTCATTTCTCTTGTCCTTTCGTACTGGGAGAAATAGTTAATAGATAGAAACCGACCTGGATTACTCCGGTCTGAACTCAGATCACGTAGGACTTTAATCGTTGAACAAACGAACCATTAATAGCTTCTACACCATTGGGATGTCCTGATCCAACATCGAGGTCGTAAACCCTAATTGTCGATATGGACTCTTGAATAGGATTGCGCTGTTATCCCTAGGGTAACTTGGTCCGTTGATCAAAATAAATTGGGTCAATTGGATTTAAATTACTTCGACTTGTTAGTCTTGGTTATAAGATCTTTCGGAGGTTGTGCTATGCTCCGAGGTCACCCCAACCGAAATTACTGACCTAGGGCTTGTTGTTTGATCCATTAGGATTTAGACTGAAAAAAGGTAGGTCAGTAAATTAAAGCTCCATAGGGTCTTCTCGTCTTATTGTGTTATTCCCGCCTCTTCACGGGAGGGTCAATTTCACTGATTGGAAGTAAGAGACAGTTGAATCCTCGTGGGGCCATTCATTCCAGTCCCTAATTAAGGAACAAGTGATTATGCTACCTTTGCACGGTCAGGATACCGCGGCCGTTTAACGTTTGTCACTGGGCAGGCAGTGCCTCTAATACTTTTTATGCTAGAGGTGATGTTTTTGGTAAACAGGCGGGATTCTTGTTTGCCGAGTTCCTTTTACTTCTTTTAATCTTTCCTTGTAGCACGCCTGTGTCGGACTAACAGTTTAAGTATGGGTGGGTTTTATTTGTATTTTTTCACCCTTAGATGTTAACTAACAATGGTTATCCGGGTTGTTATAGGCTTGTGCTTGGAGAACAGTGTTCTTGTTACTCATGTTAACAGTATCTCATCTATATAATTATAGATTAACCCAATTAGTTACGATAGGAATTCATTTTTAGTTTGTGAAATTTAGGGGGTTTAGTGTTGAGCTTTAACGCTTTCTTTATTGATGGCTGCCTTTAGGCCAACTATGGTCTTTAGTTTTTGGGTTTATTCACTATCCAAGGTTGTTTCCATTCCTGAAGAGCTGTCCCTCTTCAGGCTAAATTTTAAGATTACATTTTGATTTGTGTCTCTTATGGTAATCTTAAAGTCGAACTGAAATTCTTTATTGGGTAACCAGCTATCACCAAGCTCGGTAGGCTTTTCACCTCTACCTAATAGTCATCCCACTATTTTGCTACATAGACGGGTTGGTTCTTTATACTGCTTTTAGGTAGCTCGTTTGGTTTCGGGGTATCTAGCTAAAGGTCTCTTAGTTAGGGGTTTTCTAGTTAACTCATTATGCAAAAGGTACAAGGTTTAATCTTTGCTTTATTTTACTTTAAATTAATCTTTCATCTTTCCCTTACGGTACTTTCTCTATGGCTCCTAAAGTAGATTTCTTTCTCCAATACTTTCATATGTCAAATGTTTTGTTTTAGTGTGTAGTAGTAGTTGAGTTGTATGAGTGCTAGGGCTAGATTTGGTTCATGATGTTCGTGGGTGCGAAATCTTCTGGGTGTAGGCCAGATGCTTTGGGATTTAAGCTACATCATGGTTATTCCAAGCACACTTTCCAGTATGCTTACCTTGTTACGACTTATCTCCTCTCGTAAAAGTTTGATGTAATTATATATAAGTCTCGTTTATTTAGTTTGAGGAGGGTGACGGGCGGTGTGTGCGTACTTCATTGCTCAATTCAATTAAGCTCTCTATTCTTAATTTACTACTAAATCCTCCTTTGTCCTTTAGTTTCATAAAGGGTAGCGTAATGTTCTTGGTAAGAAAATGTAGCCCATTGCTTCCCACCACATTGGCTACACCTTGACCTAACGTTTTTATGGTGATTCTCTTGCTTACTTTGGTTCCTTTTTAGGGTTTGCTGAAGATGGCGGTATATAGGCTGAATTAGCAAGTGGTGGTGAGGTATAGCGGGGTTTATCGATTATAGAACAGGCTCCTCTAGATGGATATAAAGTACCGCCAAGTCCTTTGAGTTTTAAGCTGTGGCTAGTAGTTCTCAGGCAAATATTTTTGTTTTATAAATGTTAAGGTTTAGGGCTAAGCATAGTGGGGTATCTAATCCCAGTTTGGGTCTTAGCTATCGTGTCTCAGGTGTATTAGAATTACTTTCGTCATTGGTTTTAAGTCCAGCGATGAATTTTCACATATTGGATGGATTTTAATTCTATTTTTGTGTGCCCAGTAACACGTTTTACGCCGAGAATAATTAGTTTGGGTTAATCGTATGACCGCGGTGGCTGGCACGAAATTTACCAACCCTTAAAGAGGTATGGCTTAGTCAAACTTTCGTTTATTGCTTAATTTTTATCACTGCTGAGTCCCGTGGGGGCGTGGCTAGGCAAGGCGTCTTTAGCTATGTTGTATGTACTTGATGCCCTCTCCTTGGAGTTCATGAACTCTGTGGGATTTGACACTGGCTTACGGATGTTTGCATGTGTAATTCTACCTCCAATTAATTATAAGGCTAGGACCAAACCTTTTAATGTTTATGGGATGCTTGCATCCATCTAAGCATTTTCAGTGCTTTGCTTTATATAAGCTACATTAAC